ATAAAAAAAAAAGAGGGTGGTTTTGTTTTATTCAAATTCGAAACGCCTCGTGATCTTCAACCAATTATGTGCTTCAATATAATTACCTGGAGTAAGCGCTATAGCTTGTTTCCAATACTCAGCAGCTTGATCGGACCAAGCCTCCGCAATTTCAGAATCACCCTGTAGAATGGCCTGTTCTCCCCGGTCGGAATAGGCGGGTCAATTCCTTCCCTTAGAACCGTACTTGAGAGTTTCCTACCTCATACGGCTCATCAATCGATTCTTTTTGTGTCCCATCTTATTAATTTACCCTATGGTAACTGAATTAGATTTCTAATAAATCTATCCTATTTTTCTTGGGTTAACCAGAACCAGAAGAAGTTAATTACATAAGTTTCAAACTCTAATTTTAATTTAATCAATAATCAGTTTTATCTTTTCTCCCACACCTTCAGAAGAATGAAGAATAGATATCCCCTATATTGTTTGTTAAAATTTTCTGAAAGGTAACTATCTCGATTTCATTTCATATATGAAATTCATATAGAATCGTTGAAAAAGACTTTCCTCCATAAGAAAAAAGAACTTACTATCTTTGGGATTTGATACTACACCGCTGCTCAATATCTTAGTGGATTGACTCTATTACATAAGTTGATTCCGAACTTTTATCTCATATCATGACATAAGTAAGCAGTTCTTAACTGTATCGACCCAATAGCTTGCTAATTGATCTTTACGGCGCTTTCTATATCAATTAGATCCTTTATCCATAGAGTATATAGGCGTACTTATTTCTTCTTTGGTTCTCGCGAAGTCTCTTTCCTTGCTACAGCTGATAAAAATCGTTACTTTGGACGATGCATATGTAGAAAGCCTATTTTTTTTTCTAGTATTTACTAGCCGATTTTATCTATTTTTCCCTCGTTCTATAGTGGAGATAGTCGCACGTAATGACAGATCACGGCCATATTATTAAAAGCTTGTGGTAAGAATGGGTTTCGTTCTAGTGCCCGAAAATAATATTCCAAAGCCTTCGTATGCTCTCCATTGCTTGTGTGTATAAGGCCTATGTTATAGAGTATATAACTTCGATCATAAGGATCAATTTCTAGTCGCGTAGCTTCATAATAATTCTGTAAAGCTTCCGCATAATTTCCTTCGGATTGAGCTGACATCCGTTACGGTCGTTCACTCTATTCAAAGAATCTCCGTTCCAGAACCGTATGTGAGATTTTCATCTCATACGGCTCCTCCCTCCTGTGCATAAAGTACTGTGGGAAATAATCTATGTAATCAAAATTTCACTATTCTCATTATGAACTGACAGGGACTAGTATTTTTACAAGAAATCTCTAGCCAGCCTTCCCGAAAGGGTTTGTTTTTTCTTAACACCAATCATATTAGTGCTAGATGGAAATGGTAACTCCAACGATTTCTTTGTCCTCAACGCTTCCTATTTCTAGGAATTAGTCACTTCAACGATCTTTGATGGTTATACGGGTATCCAAAGTACGAACGAGATGGATGTTTGTTGTCCCAACCATTCTTGTTAGTCCCGATATCGATAAGGAAAGGGAAGGGGGAATTTATAACAAAGTTTTCGTGTTGTTGATTCCTAGGAGTAGCGCTTCTTCCCCTATGCTGCCTATTTGTACTAGTGGAGTAGGATTAACCCGCAAACTAGAACCTATAGTATAGGCGTAACCTTTCGCTCAATACTAAAATCGATAATTAAAGCATCTGAGGCTGCATCAATCGAGGATACACGACAGAAGGAATTGTTCTATCTCTAAACTTCACCTTCACTAAGCGTGGGTTTCTTTCAAAAATTTGTTTCTTTCTATCCCGAATCGCGTCTATTTCTATCAGACTAAGGGCTAAAAAAAAAACAAGAATCAAATCGCACCATCTCTGTAATAGGTAAATGCCCTTTTTTCTCCTGAAGTTGTCGGAATTATTTGTAATAAGATATTAGCTACAATTGAAGAGGTCTTATCAATAAAATTTCCATTTATCCGAGATCTAGGCATAATTAGCAATCCATTCTATAATTCTTCTCATTTTCCCTTTTGGAAAATAAGAAAATCCCACAAAAAAGGAATCATACAGTAGTACGAAATATCATAAAAATATAAAAATAGGCTGATTCTAAAAAAAAAAAATGTAGACCTTCCACTCAAATTGTGCCCTTTTGGACAAGGAGAGATATTCAATATTTGAATTGAATAAGATTAGATTTCATTCCAATTTTAATTTAGTAGTATACTGATGAACGAAACTATTACTATTTGAATACCCAAGAACTTTGTTTTTTTTACTATGGATTCTGGTAATTCGAGAAGTTTTTATTTGGTTATGATCAAAAAAAGGAGGAAAAAGAATGGAATAATAATCATTCCATAATAAAATATAATAAAATAAAGTAGAGTAACCATTTATTTGGATAACGCGTATACGTCATACAATTGAAATAGGGAAATCCATGGGACAATTCGGGAATTACTAATAGATCTAT